ACGTTCTATCCCAAGATAAAACAAAAAAAAAAAATGAAAAATTTTTCCATTCTTATTCTGTTAAATCAAAAAGAACAAAAATGAGCAATTTGATAAGGTTAAATAAAAATTCGATTAATCATTTGATATAATTGCTATGCTTAGTGTGTGACTCGTTGGTTTTTTTAGAATGCTTAGGATTCCCATAATATGAATTACTCACTATGGAACAAATAACCAACTCATCGCTTCGCATTATCTGGATCTAAAAAAACAGTGTAAAGATAAAAGATATATAAAAGATATGATATATTGGTGATATCATTATATCAACTGAATTTTTTTTTTGTATAAAAAAAAAAAATCTGATTATGAGTTGTGAAGCAATAAAAATATGCGGATAAATGGAAGGGTGAAAGAAAGAGAGAAAATAATATCAATGATATATGATTCCAATATGTAAGGTCTATGAGTCATCTCAGAAAAGGTAGTGTAATAAAGCATCAATACTGGTTCATCCATAATTAGATGAATATATTCATAGAACAAAAAAATCAAGAGCCCTGAGTCAATAAAAACTGAGAGGGTTGGCTCAAGAACTAAATTAATTAGGGCTCCATTGTAGAATTCAGACCTAACCATTAATCGAGAAGCGATGGGAACGACGGAACCTGTGAATGCATAAGATTCTATTAAAAAAGAATCCTAATGATTCAGTGGGTAGGATGGCGGAACGAACCAAGGACCAATCCATTTATTATTATTATGAGGGTTGAGGGGATAACCCTACATCTGAAATAGGTATTGAAAGAGTCAATATTCGCCCGCGAAATTTTTTTATTTTATTGAATTTCGAAATTTTTGCCAATCCAATTCCAAATTCCAATACCAATAACAATAAAATAAATATAATAAATATATATATAAACAAAAAAAAGATTCCTTATAACGTTATAACAAAACAATATTATCTATCTATATACAGATCGCAAGAATTGTCTATAGTCTATAATAGAAATTGAATACAGGTTTAGTTATATATCAAAACAAGACAAAAGATACAAATTTCCAACTGAAATCTAATCTCAAAGCAAAGAATACCACGATTCAGTATATTATTAATTAAATATCTGTATATTGTTTTTTGAATCGTTTCATTCGCGAGGAGCTGGATGAGAAGAAACTCTCATGTCCGGTTCTGTAGTAGAGATGGAATTTAGAAACAACCATCTACTATAACCCCAAAAGAACCAGATTCCGTAAACAGCATAGAGGAAGAATGAAAGGAATATCCTATCGAGGTAATCATATTTGCTTCGGTAGATATGCTCTTCAGGCACTTGAACCCGCTTGGATTACATCTAGACAAATAGAAGCAGGGCGGCGGGCAATGACACGAAATGTCCGCCGTGGCGGAAAAATATGGGTACGTATATTTCCAGATAAACCAGTTACAGTAAGACCTACAGAAACGCGTATGGGTTCGGGAAAAGGATCTCCCGAATATTGGGTAGCTGTCGTTAAACCAGGTAGAATACTTTATGAAATGGGCGGAGTCGCAGAAAATATAGCCAGAAAAGCTATTTCAATAGCGGCGTCCAAAATGCCCATACGAACTCAATTCATTATTTCGAGATAAGAGAAGAATGTAGAACCAAAGGAAAGAGATCTGTGGGATGAAAAAAACCTACAATGGAAATTGTATATTTTTTTAGACAAAGAATATTTCTTTTTTTTACTTCGCCCTTTGCCTTTGCATTACACTGAAAGAACAGAAAAAAAAATAATAATGATATGATTCAACCTCAAACCCATTTAAATGTAGCGGATAACAGTGGGGCCCGCGAATTGATGTGTATTCGAATCATAGGAGCTAGTAATCGACGATATGCTTATATTGGTGACGTTATTGTTGCTGTAATCAAAGAAGCTGTACCAAATACACCTTTAGAAAGATCAGAAGTGATCAGAGCTGTAATTGTACGTACTTGTAAAGAACTCAAACGTAACAATGGTATGACAATACGATATGATGATAATGCTGCGGTTGTCATTGATCAAGAAGGAAATCCAAAAGGAACTCGAATTTTTGGTGCGATCCCCCGGGAATTGAGACAGTTAAATTTCACTAAAATAGTTTCATTAGCACCTGAGGTATTATAATTATAAAGACCGTGATATAGTTATAGTATTTGAATGAAATGTGAAATGATTTAATTAATAGATTGTCTTTCACGCATATACCTTTTCTAAAAAAAAAATAATAAAAAAAAAGAGCATGTTGATTATATCAAAAGTTAGGAACAGCCATCATTTTAGTTTATCATGGGTAAGGATACCATTGCTGACATAATAACCTCTATACGAAATGCTGACATGAATAGAAAAGGAAGGGTTCGAATACCATCTACTAACATCACCGAAAACATTGTTAAAATACTTTTACGAGAAGGTTTTATTGAAAACGTGAGGAAACATCAGGAAAACGACAAACATTTTTTGGTTGTAACTCTACGACATAGAAGAAACAGGAAAGGATCATGTAAAACTTTTTTAAATTTAAAAAGGATCAGTAGGCCTGGTTTACGAATCTATTCTAATTATCAACGAATTCCTAGAATTTTAGGCGGAATGGGGATTGTAATTCTTTCTACTTCTCGAGGTATAATGACAGACCGAGAGGCTCGATTAGAAGGAATCGGCGGAGAAATTTTGTGTTATATATGGTAATTTTTCTGATAAAAAAATTATATGAGGAACTTACATACATATTTCTTTTCTGAAAGAAAAAAAAAGAGAGAAAAAAGCAGGTTTCTAATATCACTCCTTCTACCTTAGTTATAAGGGGTTTTACCTGAAATAAAATAACATCATGAAGGTTTAATTACTGAATTTTTTCCCACTGATAGGTTCTGGGTTCATTTAGATAATGAGGATCTGATTATAAGTTCTATTTCAGGAAGAATTCGACATAGTTTTATATGTATACCACCACGAGAAAAGGTCAAAATTGAAGGAAGTCATTTTGATTCAACCAGAGGGGGGTCTATAATTTATAGACTCCGGAAATCGAATGATTAGGTGGTTTTTTCAACTTCAACATTCCATATTTATATTTATGGGAATACAATTCAAAGTTCAAAATTTAAGGAAAATTGCTTTTCTTCAAATAAATAGATTTTAAATTAAGTTAGGGAATGACAAAAATGAAAATAAGAGCCTCCGTTCGTAAAATTTGTGAAAAATGTCGACTGATCCGTAGGCGGGGGCGAATTATAGTAATTTGTTCCAACCCAAGACATAAACAAAGACAAGGATAATCTTTCAAAAAAAAAAATAATGATATAAATGATATAGATATATATGATATATAAAATAATAATAAAATAATAATAATAAAATTATATTATTTATATTATTATATATAAAGATATATTATATATTATTATATATAAAGAATAGAATTATATTCTATATAAAGAATAGAATTATATAAAAATTCTATATTAGAAAAATTCTATATTATATATAAATTCTATATACTATATAAAGATAAAGAAAAAAATATAATTATAAGAATATAATTATATATAAATTATATAGAAATATATAAATTATATAGAAAAATAGAATTATATATATAATAGATAATATAGAATTATATATATATAATAGATAATAGAATTCTAAATTGAATAGAATTATAGAATTATAATTATAAATTATATAATATTAATAATAATAATATAAATTATATAATATTATAAATAATTATAAATATAATATATAATAATAATAAATAATAATATAATTAATATATAATAAATAATAGATAATAGAAAGATAATAGAAATAGATATAAATTAAAAAAGGATCTGTTTTGACATGAAATGGATAGATCCATCATATATCTCTGACTTATATTTATGAGATAATATAATATGGCAAAACCTATAGCAAGAATTGGTTCACGTAGAAATGGACGTATTGGTTCACGTAAGAATACACGTAGAATACCAAAGGGAGTTATTCATGTTCAAGCTAGTTTCAACAATACCATTGTGACTGTTACAGATGTACGTGGTCGGGTGATTTCTTGGTCCTCCGCCGGTACTTGTGGATTCAAGGGTACAAGAAGGGGGACACCATTTGCCGCTCAAACCGCAGCGGGAAATGCTATTCGGACAGTAGCGGATCAAGGTATGCAACGAGCAGAAGTCATGATAAAGGGTCCCGGTCTCGGAAGAGATGCAGCATTAAGAGCTATTCGTAGAAGTGGTATACTATTAAGTTTCATACGGGATGTAACCCCTATGCCACATAACGGTTGCAGGCCCCCTAAAAAAAGACGTGTGTAAAAATAAACATTAAAGATATTTCAAGAGAAATAAATAATTCAAGGATTTGATCAAAATATATATTATATTACTATGGTTCGAGAGAAAGTAACAGTATCTACTCGGACACTACAGTGGAAGTGTGTTGAATCAAGAGCAGACAGTAAACGTCTTTTTTATGGACGCTTTATTCTGTCTCCACTTATGAAAGGTCAAGCCGATACAATAGGCATTGCCATGCGAAGAGCGTTGCTCGGAGAAATAGAGGGAACATGTATCACACGTGCAAAATCTGAGAAAATACCACATGAATATTCTACCATAGTAGGTATTCACGAATCAGTACATGAGATTTTAATGAATTTGAAAGAAATTGTATTGAGAAGTAATCTGTATGGAACTCAACACGCGTCTATTTGTGTCAAGGGTCCCGGATATGTAACTGCTCAAGATATCATTTTACCACCTTCTGTGGAAATCGTTGATAATACCCAACATATAGCTAACCTAACGGAACCAATTAATTTGTGTATTGAATTACAAATCGAGAGGAATCGCGGATATCATATAAAAACGCCAAATAACTTTCAAGACACAAGTTATCCTATAGATACTGTAGTCATGCCTGTTCGAAATGCAAATCATAGTATTCATTCTTATATGAATGGGAATGAAAAACAAGAG